CTCAAGGAAGAATCCTAGAATTCCGTCTGTTTTCTGGGTTTGGAAAAGTGCGGATTTTCAAGAAAGGGAATCCTATGATATGCTGGGAATCCTTTATGATAATCATCCACGCCTGAAACGTATCTTAATGCCTGAAAGTTGGATAGGATGGCCTTTACGTAAGGATTATATTGCCCCTAATTTTTATGAAATACAAGATGCTCATTGAATAATCAGAAACTAATCTTCACTTCTACAACTCCAGATATTCAAAGAATTTTTGTACATTCTCTTCGAGATCAAACATAGTAATTGAAGTTTCATTCCCATATTATTATTTTTTTTTTTTTTTAGTTATTGGGTGGGCTAAATAAGGCTAAATAAAATAAATACTAAAAAAAAAAATTAGAGGATTCATTGAGATTCTCAAATTTTGAAGATACTTTTTCGAATGAGCCGATCTACTAGGATGAAACTAAAAGAGTTCCGCATTATGAACTATGTACCGCGCACATCACTTAGATGGGCTAGAGAAAGTAACATAGAAGGAAATGAAGAAATAGACTATGAAAAAAATATAGAAGGAAATGAAATAGGATCATATTCGATTTGTACTGTATCTGAAATGAACTTTGGCTATTCCCATCCCTCAACTCCTCTAGACTATACTTTTTCTCTTTCAACTAACTAATTTATCCTTTCGAATATGTATAAAGTATTAACGTTTTTTTTGAACATTTGAACAAAAGGAGACACAGTATGGACAAATAAAAAAACAAGAGGAAACAAAATGGAATTCTTTTGTATACTTTATATACATATGATATATATAAGGGGTATATCTCCGACATTTAGATGGATAAATATGTATCATGATTTATACTATTAATGAATATGTATGTCGACCCATATCAATTAATTTTTAGAATATATACTCATACAAATTACTCATGTGCCAGGAACCAGATTTGAACTGGTGACACGAGGATTTTCAGTCCTCTGCTCTACCAGCTGAGCTATCCCGACCATTCACGACGCATCATCCTCATTTTATTTTAATATAGGACTTGGGTCTATGTCAATTAGTCAATTAGAAAAACGAAAAAGTATTACAAAGTATTATACAGGATCTAATAGAATTTCTTGGATCTTCAAAAAAAATTTTCAAAGTTTCAGTACAGTACAAGTAATGATATGTATTGTTAATTATTCAAATTTAATGGATTCCTTGCTCAAATCATTTGTACTGTACGCGTATCATATATATCACACACAAGTCTTGTGATAAGAAAAAAATTTTCGATCAGATCCATTTGTGAAAGAAAAGAGTCGAATGAGAATGAATGATAAATATAACGAATTTTGATTTGAATCGCTAACAAAATGATAAAATGAAAATAAATAATTAGGGAGTCAACCGGGTCGTTTTGGGGATAGAGGGACTTGAACCCTCACGATTTCTAAAGTCGACGGATTTTCCTCTTACTATAAATTTCATTGTTGTCGATATTAACATGTATAATGGGACTCTATCTTTATTCTCGTCCGATTAATCAATTATGAAAAAGATCTATCAGACTACGGTGGAGTGAATGGTTTGATCAATGAATATTCGATTCTTTTTTCAATTTTTAATCGATTCACAACAAGTCTTTCATTTTTCATATAAATATAAAAAAATACAGATTTGGGTCATCATTAATCATTTTGAGATAGTATTTCAGTACTATACGTATGTATATAGGTTTATCCTTCATCCTTTCTGAAGTTTCGATGGAAGGATTCCTTTACTAACACAATGCAGCCAACTCCATTTGTTAGAACAGCTTCCATTGAGTCTCTGCACCTATCCTTTTTTATTTTCGGTTTATGAAACCCTTGTTTATTTTCATAAAACAGGATTTGGCTCAGGATTGCCCATTTTTAATTCCAGGGTTTCTCTGAATTTGAAAGTTCTCACTTGGTAGGTTTCCATACCAAGGCTCAATCCAATTAAGTCCGTAGCGTCTACCAATTTCGCCATATCCCCTCTTTTTTTTGATGTGATTAAGATCGCATCATGATGCCGCCCCCCCCCCCTTTTTTTTCTTTCATTTCTATTATGCTGGACCGGTTGAATTCATTAGATACCGGTTCCTATATTGAAAAGTGTTTTCTACTATTTGATTTCTTGGATATTTTCTTTCATCTCTATCGGAGACCCGTATTTGGTCCAATCAGAAATGATTCTATCATTTCTATATCATCAATTCAATATAGATCGCATAACATATATATTATAGTATAGTATAATATATATTTATTATACTTATATATGCCCTTATTTCTACCGTTTTTAGCGTGCAATTTTAAATACTTGAACGGTCGATTCTTTTTTTTTTTTCGTCTTAGCTTTCACCTTTCCGAATGAAACCAGAGGAGTGTTTCATTATGATCTGGATTGCGCTTTTATCTTTCATGTTATTCTTAGGGCAGGCCTTTTATAACATTATAACATAACAAAAAAACGAAAAGGAAGATTTGAGTATTATTAATTTTAAATTCAATTAATATCCATAACTAATAAAATGGCTATAACTAACCATTCCGTTAATTTAGAATTAGAAGAAAATTCAAAATGAAATTATTTATTAATTAAATATGAAATTATTTATTAATTAAATATGAAATTATTTCGAATTATATATAATAAATAATTATATTATAAGATTGTAATATACAATAAATATAGAAATAGAATAAGATTCTAAACTTAATTACATTACTTTACTTTTACTCGATTTTATTTAAAATGAAATATTCAAATATATTTTCAAATTAAATTAAAATGAAATATATATATTTCTATATATAAAATATATATGAATATAAAATATATATGAAATATAATAAAATTATGTAATAAAAAATAGTAAACATAGAATAGTAAAAAAAATCTTACCATCTAATTAAGCTAATTAAGATATTTATTATTGATAAACATATATTTGAGAAATAGATCAAAATTTTATATCGCGATATTTAATAATATCGCTATATTAATAGGTATGTTCTATAATATTCAAATATCCAATATGTTTGGAAATTAGAAAATTCGATTTTCTATTCGTCCTTATTTTTGATATTTCTATTTTTCTATATATCATATTTCTTATGAAATAGCTAAGAATGAACAGTAGTTAATATCTCAGTAGTTTACTAAATTAGTATACGTGTACAATTTATGTTATGTGAGCCCGCTTAGCTCAGAGGTTAGAGCATCGCATTTGTAATGCGATGGTCATCGGTTCGATTCCGATAGCCGGCTTTTCTCCGTTTGTTTGATTTTTTATTTTTTACATAATTGATAATGTGAAATCAAAGCGAAAAACTTATTTCCCTTTTCCCAAGGGTCACCCTATCATCTCGTAGGAACTTCCAATTATGAATAAAAATGGGATTGGAGGAGTTCGGTCTCTGTAGAACAAATCAATTAAGAAAAGAACCCTGAATTTTTTTTATTATTATTTAAAATTCTTTTTATTTATATAATACAATTATTTATATACAATAAGGTCCGGATATTGATACAATTCCTCTAATTATTCTTTGTAATACAATACTTCAGTAAATTTCGATTAATTTATCATATTTTAGTTTAGTTTTAATTTTGTTTTATGAAATTTCATAAAAAATAAGGAGTCTTTATGTCACGTTACAGAGGGCCTCGTTTCAAAAAAATCCGTCGTCTGGGGGCTTTACCGGGACTAACTAGTAAAAAGCCTAGAGCCGGAAGCGATCTTAGAAACCAATCGCGCCCCGGAAAAAAATCTCAATATCGTATTCGTTTAGAAGAAAAACAAAAATTGCGCTTTCATTATGGTCTTACAGAACAACAATTACTTAAATACGTTCGTATCGCCGGAAAAGCCAAAGGATCAACAGGTCAGGTTTTACTACAATTACTTGAAATGCGTTTGGATAACATCCTTTTTCGATTGGGTATGGCTTCGACTATTCCTCAAGCCCGCCAATTAGTTAACCATAGACATATTTTAGTTAATGGTCGTATAGTAGATATACCAAGTTATCGCTGTAAACCCCGAGATATTATTACAGTGAGGGATGAGCAAAAATCTAGGGCTCTGATTCAAAATTATCTTGATTCATCCCCCCGCGAGGAGTTGCCAAACCATTTGACTCTTCACCCATTCCAATATGAAGGATTCGTCAATCAAATAATAGATAGTAAATGGGTCGGTTTGAAAATAAATGAATTGCTAGTTGTAGAATATTACTCTCGTCAGACTTAACCCCAACTAAAATAACAAAGGTTCGGACAATTTTGACCTCTCCATTTTGGCTTAAGTAAAGGGACCCGGGGTAAGTAAGATAAGGGGTTTGATCTGGGGATTTTGCTCTCATTCATGTATCATAGATCGGTAGGGGATTTTCATTCCTTGTCCATTTTGCCCAGTATTTTTCGTACCACAGAAGATTTGGATTAGGAATACATAATCGATATCAAAGAAAGGTCTAACTGTTGGAGTATACATTCTTATTTGATGCATTGCAGTCAGTAACATTGGTGAATTAGGTGAAGAGTACGGAAAGAGAGGGATTCGAACCCTCGGTAAACAAAAGTCTACATAGCAGTTCCAATGCTACGCCTTGAACCACTCGGCCACCTCTCCTACATAATGATTATGGCCAAAAAACCGAGTTAATAGTGAGTCATTCATATTATTTTGGATAGGTATCTACATTGAATTAAAATTATTAAAAAATTGAACTCTAAAAATAGAAAACTTTTCATCAAAGACAAATCCTTCCGCATAAATCTTTTTTGTGAAAAATTGTAAAATAAAGATATATCTATTCATGTTTGCGAAGATGGGGTTTCCGCCCTTTCTAATATTTATACCGGATTTAATCTCTCAATTGAAACGAATTCAACGATTGATCCATTTTTTTAGACTGTGTTTAATGGATATCTTTAGATCATTATTCAATTTTCATAAAAATTCTAAAATGCCTTTCCA